CTAATACTCATTAAATTGGAAGTATTGATCCAATTAAAAAAAAATTATGTTTCGCAATTAAATAATCCAATTTGTCAATTTTTAATTGACCCTTGGATACAAATCACGAGAATGTATATTCTTCCTCGAATCCTTCGTTGAGAGGTAAAGGATTAAATCCTTTTAAGAAAAAAAGTTTTTTTTCGGAATATGAATCAAATCAAACCGAGAGATCCCTTAACTAGAAAAGGGATTAATAAAACGAATCCCACTTTTACCACTAAACTATACCCGCTACAATGCGATTATTGTATATAAATGAAACTTTTGTCGAACAAAAAAAGGTAATCGGACGTAATCAAGATAGGATCCAAAACAAAATAATGATGAAAATTATAGCATTGGTGTGTTTGTTTTGGTTTTGTCATGTTAGTAGACCTAATCAGATTAGTAAAAGAACACTCCTAATTCAAAATGAAATTAAAAGAAAGAAAGAACAAGTTCTTTCTTTTGCTGGAGGATTTTTGACAGAACAGGTAGGGCTCGATAAAACTATTTATGTTATGACATAAGAATGCATTGCACAACAATCCACAGTTCCTTATTTTTTTTTTCTTTTTTTCCAGTAAAGGAAAAAAAGAAGGAAAGAAAAGAAAGAATAATAATAATACAATAAAAAATGACACTTTGATTCTATAGAATGAAATTCCATATCATAGGAATGGAAAGATTCCTTCTTCTGATTGTTGTTTCAATAATCAATAATAAGCACTTTTGTTTTCAAACAAATCATTTTATCTATGATTTGGAATGGAACAAAAAATGGCCCGGCTAGGTACTGACCAGGCCAGGCCGTGAAAAGAAAAAAAGCTCTTTCGGAAGAAGAGGTATTCTTGCTTTTTTATTTTTTTTTATTCGAAATATCTCTTTAGAACCTTTTCTTTATCTAAATGGGACTGCTTATAAAAGTAGTATATATTAAAGTTGTATATATCAATATAGTCAAAAAAAGAATAAAGAGAGATAAAGAAAGGATTTTTTTCAAGCCTTATTTTTTGTGTAATGTAAGATAGTAATTATCCTTTTTCAATTGGGAGAGATGGCTGAGTGGACGAAAGCGTCGGATTGCTAATCCGTTGTACGAGTTTTTCGTACCGAGGGTTCGAATCCCTCTCTTTCCGTTTCCGTTGATGACTTGGTATTTTATTTATCTTTTTTCAAAACCTTTCCCTTGTTTTTGTTTTTTTTTATTTAATTTTAATATTTTAATATAATAAATAAGGATGTACAATAGATAAAATCCGAAATAAGAACATTGAAAAATTAAGCAAGTAAAAAGAAAGGGCTTTTTATTCTTCACGTCCAGGATTACGTCCTGGATCATTAGATAGGAATCCAAAGATGAAGAGAGAAAGAAAAAATATCACTACTGTGTAAACAAAGAGTTTGAGAGTAAGCATTACACAATCTCCAAGATCTTTTTTTTTTTTGAAAAAAAAAGAGAATAGATTCTCCATTTTTCTACCCCATATCCTATTTTGACACCAATAAACAAAATGGTTTCTCGAAATCAAAAATCAAAAAGAATTTTCAGAAATTCATTTGGAATAAGAGTCAAGTCTTTTATTAAAAAAAAAATATCTTTCCTATTTTGGGATGACTCTAAAAGGGTTTTTCAATAAATGAAAAAGAATCAGAATGAGGAAAGGAAAGAGAGTGGGTCAGATTTCTTGCAGCTATCTAAGAATTGTTTGAATCGAGGGTTCATGCTGTGAGACTTATCCGATCTTATCCATTGTTCGATTTCTTTTTTTCGAATAAATCATGTCTAGGACAGTATTAAAGATCTCATCGAAAACTTACAGCAGCTTGCCAAACAAAGGCTAAGAGAAAAAAGAGAAGGGGTATTACTGGCATAAAATCTACGATTGGATTCAAAAAAGCGTAGGCCTCCGGCAATTTGGCTAAGAAAAAACTACTCGAATAAAGGGTGGAATGAAGACAGATACAGATCAAACTAAAGATATTAAGCATAACAAACATTTTTTTTTCTTGGAAATTGTATTTTGATTGAGTTATTGTTATTGATAATTGATATCCCTTAAAAATGAAAAAAAAAAGAGTAAGGTATACCAAAAAATCCTTCTTTGAACTCAACCAATCAAAAATCCTTCAATTCTTACATTAAAAAAGAATAGAAGAAATCATACTTTTATACAATATCTTAATTGAATTATATGTAATGATCAATAAATTCAGTTTCATTGTATCTCTACACGTGTCAAAACCCTAGGAACAATAGAGTCCATAGATATTTTGGATTGGAATTGACGAATAACAAAAAACAATACTAGTGTTTATTAGTATTGAATAGAAATCGAAATGGGGCGTGGCCAAGTGGTAAGGCAATGGGTTTTGGTCCCGCTATTCGGAGGTTCGAATCCTTCCGTCCCAGGGAATACCTATTCTCTATATAGATAGAAATATCTATTATCAGAATAAAGAAAGGTTGTCTTTTTGAACTGTCTTCTTTACTCTTTAAGAGTCAAATATTGGATATTATGTGATTCTTGTTTCTGATTTTTAATGATTCTATTCTTCTTTAAATCCTATTTTTTCACAAATTAAATTCAAATAAGATAGATATAGATGGAACTGAATCGAGTTGTGATCTAGGAACATAGATTCGAAGAATTGGAAATAAAGAAAAAAGGGGATTGCAAAAGAAAGAGGTTGAATGCGCTTTTCATCGTATGTCCATCCCCTTATACTTTGAATATTGAATATTCATATTGAAGTTTAAGTTAGTTACTTCGAAAAGTCTTACGTGCCATATAATAAGAATTAATTAACAATGTAAGATATCAATTTCACTAGCTGTGCTTGTACAAATTGGATTAAGAAATAATCAATTACATACATATAACATATCTATTTTCTTTGAACCTCATTTTTAGGTATTTCATTTCGTATTTGATTTTGTTCTCATAAATAATTGTAAATATATGGAATAATATAGACAGGGGGTAATTCATACATTCTATATTCTATTCTCCTTACTTTAAATAAAAATTATTGAACAAACCCCCACCAGTCAAAGAAACTACGCGTAAAATGAGGAAATGCTTAATGTATTATTGTCGTTCTATTTCAGTGATAACGTTTTTTGGTTTTTTGAAAAAGATTTTGGATCCGTTCATTTGAAATATTCTATATTGAATATTCATAATTCGTTCCACTGACAATTGTTCAGTCTATCTGATAGAGGGAATTCTTTTTTTTTTTTATGATTTTCTTTTTCAGTATGAAATGAAAGAAAAAGAGCCTAAATCTTCCTTTACATCAACTTTTTTTTATTCACTCCACAAAAAAAAGAAATAAATTTCTTTTTCTATCTATCTATATTTTTTTAATCACTGAGATTTAGGTTTAATTCAAAGATAGATTATTTATGATGATAAATGTAATCTTTAGTAAAACTTTATTCATCAAATAGTGATATCCGGGTAGGTTTTTTTTCAATTCAATAACTATTTGAATTTAATGATTTCTTATGAGTATTTAATATTCGAAGAAGTCTAAGATTGTTGAATATATCCTCTCAAGTTACTTGAAGATGCAATGTAGATTCAATACAAAGAGCTTTTTTCTTTCTAATATTTAGAAATTAATAATTAATAAATAAAATAAAAATATTGCATTCATCCAATAAAAAGAAAATCGAGGGTGAAATTGAATTCTTTCTAAGACTTCTTTAGAAAGCAATGTAACGACCGAACAAATGACTATTCATGATTCCCTAATTGAATCAATTACATATCAGTTCCAAACTAGAGGAATGTTATGGTAAAACTTCGTTTGAAACGATGTGGTAGAAAGCAACGTGCGACTTGAAGGACATGATCAGTTGTGGATTCTTACACCCACCCTTTTGATTCTATAGGAATGAAGGTGCTCTTAGCTCGACATCCTTTGTTCTGTTCCACTAGAAACCTCATTTTTTCTTGGGTTGTAGTGTAAACAGTATGTGATGTAGCTCGAGTAGAAAGTATTGATTCATTTCTCAGGGCAAGGATCTAGGGTTAGTGCCAATTAATAAGTTGGAACAACTTCGTAAGTGTAGTCTATTTTCGATTTCTAAATCGAAAGGATCCAATTCGAGCAAGTTTCAAATCCAAAAAAGGAAAATTTGTTGGAATTAGTGAAACTCTTTTGATCCAAAGTGTATCGTGCGGGAATCAACCGTTTATGATTCTTTGATAGAAATAAATCAGAATAAAGGGGCATGTTGCTGCCATTTTGAAACGATTAAAAATCACCGAAGTAATGTCTAAACCCAATGATTCAAGGCAAAGAGAAAATATTTTGGAACAAGGAAATATCTTTTTTTTAATTGTCTCGACAACTAGATCAAGAATAAGGAGTCCGAATAGATTCTAAATGAGACAAAGAAAAAGGGGTTAGAGACCACTCAAAAAATCAAATGCCTAAGGGTTTTCTTTTGAGCTATTTCAGAATTACTCAACTTGAGTTTTGAGAATACAAATTCTTTTTTTTTGATAAAGAAAAAAAATATTAAATAATCATAGTCTAATTTATTTGATTTAATGCTTTTATAGATCTATTTGACATTAGAATTGTATACATAGACATATCTATATTCTAATTTCTCGAGCCGTACGAGGAGAAAACTTCGTATACGTTTCTATGGGGGGTTCTAGTTTATCTACGTCTATCCCAATGAGCCGTTTATCGAATTGTTGCAATTGATGTTCGATCCCGAAGAGAAGGAAGAGATCTTCGGAAAGTGGGTTTTTATGATCCGATAAATAATCAAACGTATTTAAATATTCCTGCTATTCTATATTTTCTTGAAAAAGGCGCTCAACCTACAGGAACTGTTTATGATATTTTAAAGAAGGCGGGGGTTTGTTTTTACGGAATTTCGTCTTAATTAAAGGAAAGTCAATTAATGAAATACAAAAGAAGAGGGTGTGGGTGATTCGTATATAGCTTTGTATAAGTATAAGTTTTTTTTCTACTATACTTTCCCCACTCCCTTCCTCTTCTTTTGCTCTATTTATACTTTTTTTTTATTGTATTCTTTTCGAACTATTCATATTGACAACAGTGTATTGAACAAATATAATTCGATCGTGTAGAAAGGGATCTATTTATCTTTCTTATATTTTTCTTTCTTAGATTTCGTTTTTTTATTTTACTTCATTCACAATAAAAAAAAATATCTATATATTATGGGTTCATTCGATTTTTTGTGATACAAACAAGAAGTCTTTTTTGGTTTAAAAAAAATGGATAATATAAACGAGAAGAGTCAATCTATACAAATTGCTTTTTTTTATCTGAAAATTTTATTATTCTTATTGGATCTCTTTATTTTTATTTTTTAGATTCATAATCTTAGAATCAATTTGAATTTTATTGCTAGTTCGATGTTTTGATTGCGTCGTGCAATTGAATTTCTTTATTTTTTCCAATTGTATCTACATATCCTAATTTTTTTCGGGTTGCTAACTCAACGGTAGAGTACTCGGCTTTTAAGTGCGGCTAGCATATTTTACACATTTATATGAAGTAACGGATTCGTTCATACCTTCGGTAGAGTTTGTAAGACCACGACTGATCCTGAAAGGAATGACTGGAAAAAACAGCATGTCGTATCAATAGAGAATTCTGAAAATATTTCATTCTTACTGGATCGGTTCAAAACCTTGTTTGAATTCTTAGTGAGAAAAAAATGAAATTAATTCAGAGTTGGGTCGAATGAATAAATGGATAGAGTCCTATGACCTCAATTAATTATAAAGAAAGAAAAAGCAACGAACTTCTGTTCATAATTTCTTAATTTGACTGATTACCCGATCTAATTACACGTTAAAAAGATATTAGTACCTGGTACGGGAAGGGCTTTTCCATGAATGGATGATTATCCATTTTTTAATGAGTCCTAACTATTAGCTATTTCCTATTCTAGGTTGTACATAAATGTGTAGAAGAAGCGGCATATTGATAAAGATATTTTTTTTCCAAAATCAAAAGAGCGATTGGGTTGAAATGAAAAATAAAGGATTTCTAATCCATCTTCTTATCCTATAACGAATCCTATAACGAATATAAACTAATTCGATTGAAAAAGAGAGGATAGAGAGTCCGTTAATGAGTCTACCTGTCTACGAGGTATTTATTCTTTTCTTACTAGAATACCTTGTTTTGACTGTATCGCACGATGTATCATTTGATAACCAATAAATCCCCTACCTTTTTTTTCTTTTTGGGGTCAAATCAAATTTCCAATGGAGGAATTTCAAGGATATTTCGAACTAGATAGATCTCAACAACATGACTTCCTATACCCACTTCTTTTTCGAGAGTATATTTATGCACTTGCTCATGATTATGGTTTAAATAGGTTCAAAAATGCAGGTTATGACAAGAAATCTAGTTCAATAGTTGTGAAACGTTTAATTACTCGAATGTATCAACAGAATCCTTTGATTTTTTCAGCTAATGATTCTATCCAAAATCCATTTTTTGGGCACAACAAGAATTTGTATTCTCAAATTATCTCAGAGGGATTTGCAGTCATTGTGGAAATTCCATTTTCCCTACGATTAGTATCTTCCTTAGAAAGGAAAGAAATAGCAAAATCGCATAATTTACGATCAATTCATTCCATATTTCCTTTTTTAGAGGACAAATTTTCACATTTAGATTATGTGTCGGATGTGCTAATACCCTATCACATCCATCTAGAAATCTTGGTTCAAACCCTTCGCTACTGGGTGAAAGATGCCTCTTCTTTGCATTTATTACGTTTCTTTCTCCACGAGTATTGGAATAGTCTTATTACTCCAAAGAAACATATTACCCTTTTTTCAAAAGGTAATCCAAGATTATTCTTGTTCCTATATAATTCTCATATATGTGAATACGAATCCATCTTTCTTTTTCTCCGTAATCAATCTTCTCATTTACGGTCAACATCTTCTGGAATCTTTTTTGAGCGAATCTATTTCTATGTAAAAATAGAACATTTTGCCAAAGTCTTCTTTGATAATGATTTTCAGTGCATCCTATGGTTCTTCAAAGATCCTTTCATGCATTATGTTAGATATCAAGGAAAATCAATTCTGGCTTCAAAAGATACGCCTCTTCTGATGAATAAATGGAAATATTACCTTGTTACTTTATGGCAATATTATTTTTATGCGTGGTTTCAACCAGGAAGGATCGATATAAAACAATTATGCAAGTATTCTCTTGACTTTTTGGGCTATCGTTCAAGCGTACGACTAAATTCTTCAGTGGTACGAAGTCAAATGCTAGAAAATTCATTTCTAATAAATAATGCTATGAAGAAGTTCGAGACAATAGTTCCAATTATTCCTCTGATTGGATCATTGTCTAAAGCGAATTTTTGTAACACATTAGGGCATCCCATTAGTAAACCGACCCGGGCTGATTCATCAGATTCTGATATTATCGACCGTTTTTTGCGTA